ATTTGAACTGGTGACACGAGGATTTTCAGTCCTCTGCTCTACCAACTGAGCTATCCTGACCTTTTCTTGTGCATCATCCTAGTAGAGTATTTGTATCTATGTCAATTAAAGGGACTAAAAAATCAATAAAGTATTCCAAATTCTAAATTTGGAAATGAGGGGGGGGGGTAATCCTATGCATTGTGCATGGCTTACTTAATAATACTTAAAAATAGAGTTAATAATCGAGATTCCTTGCCGATACTATAATAAAAAAGAAATCTATTCAATGAATAGCAGCATAAGATCCATTGAGTTCTCTTCGCACTCCTTTGTGAAAGAGTAGAATGAGAAAGCTAATGAATCTTAAACCCATTGATAAAAAGAAAAAAAGAGGATAAATACTATAGTTAGTGAATAAAAGAGGGTTTGGGGATAGAGGGACTTGAACCCTCACAACTTATAAAGTCGACGGATTTTCCTTTTACTAGAAATTTCATTGTTGTCAGTATTGACATGTAGAATGGGACTCTCTCTTTATCCTCGTCCGATTAATCCACTTTTTAAAAGATCTCGAAAACTATGAATTGAAGGATTTGATTACTCAATATTCGATTGGAATGGGTTCACAATAATTCTAAAAAAATTCAGAATTTTCTATTTCATAATCATTCCTAATTTCATTCTAAAAAAGAATAAAGAACCTATATTATGATATGGGTTCCGTGATTAATCGTTTGCTATGTCAGTATCTATACGTGTGTATTAGATGTATAAAGCCCTTACTTTCTCTAAATTTAGAGAGAGTTCCACTACCAACACAACGTAATCAACTCGATTCGTTAGAACAGCTTCCATTGAGTCTCTGCACCTATCCTTTTCCTTTGGATTCTAGTTCGAGAACCACTTGTTTTCTCAAAACACGGATTTGGCTCAGGATTGCCCTTTTTTAATTCCAGGGTTTCTCTGAATTTGGAAGTTACCACTTAGCAGGTTTCCATACCAAGGCTCAATACAATCAAGTCCGTAGCGTCTACCGATTTCGCCATATCCCCATTTTCCTTTTCTTTGATTGAGACCTGGATTCCTTGTGTAATTTCATCCATCTCTTAGTTTTTTTTTGGAATCGTTGAATTCATTACTCGACGTAGTCTAGCAGTTCGTCTCTATTTGACAGACCCTGCTTATTGCAATTCAGAATTGAATTGATTCTATCGTTGATGTATTTGCAATTCAATCCGAATCAATATATCCCAAAGTTTTTCTCCCCCCCCCCCCCCCCCCGCCTTTCTTTTTTAGAGTATTCAAAATCATACTATAACGCTTGATATTCATTCTTTTTTTTTCTAATCAGAATTAGCAATTTCATTTGCTATGATTCTATGTTCTCCTTAGTGAAATATTAATCATTAAATTATTAAGAAATAACAAAAAAAACAAAATATCTCAAAAAATGTCTATAATGATCGAATGAAAATGCCAAGAAATTCGCATTTTCTCTTTATTATATCTTTCATCATATATATTATTCTTTTCTATGTATTAGATTACTCATCCGAGCCATATCAAATTGAAAATATCTGAAATCAAATTCAATATAGAAATTGGAATAGATTCTATTCTATTAGAAAAATCAATTTGCGAATTAGAGAAATAAAAAGAAAGTTCCAAAATTTCTATAATCCTATTTAAGGATATCCTCCAGTTAAGCATATCAAGTTAACTTTATCTTTATGAAGTTCTAGTATTTTTTTCTAAGTAGAACTTCCAATTTCGAACTAGTTAATAGCTAAGATTAATAATTAAGATCTGACATTTTACGGATTTCCTATACCATACATATTTCTATTTGTTACACTATTTCTGTTATGTAAGCCCACTTAGCTCAGAGGTTAGAGCATCGCATTTGTAATGCGAGGGTCATCGGTTCAAATCCGATAGTCGGCTTTTTTCTATATCGATGTTCCATGAACAAGAATCTCTCTTTTTCTCCGAATTAAATGGAGAATCCAGGATCTATTATGTGGTTCTACCTTACAATTTTGCTAGATACAAAACAATAAAATAAATAATATATATATAAAAAATCCAGATGTTGATGAAATTCCATTTTTTGTGGTACTTTAGTAGATTTTACTCTGTTTATCCTTTAGTTTAATTCAGTTTTAATTTTGAGGTATTCTGTAATGTAAATACAATGAAATTAATTGTGTAAAATGAAATTTCAATAAAATAAACAAGGAGTCTTCATGTCCCGTTATCGAGGACCTCGTTTAAAAAAAATACGCCGTCTGGGAGCTTTACCAGGACTCACTAGAAAAACACCTAAATCCGGAAGTAATCTGAAAAAGAAATTCCATTCTGGGAAAAAAGAGCAATATCGTATTCGTCTTCAAGAAAAACAGAAATTGCGTTTTCATTATGGTCTGACAGAACGACAATTACTTAGATATGTACATATCGCTGGAAAAGCAAAAAGGTCAACAGGTCAGGTTTTACTACAATTACTTGAAATGCGTTTGGATAATATCCTTTTTCGATTGGGTATGGCTTCAACCATTCCTGGGGCCCGGCAATTAGTTAACCACAGACATATTTTAGTTAATGGTCGTATAGTCGATATACCAAGTTTTCGTTGCAAACCCCGAGATATTATTACTACGAAGGATAACCAAAGATCAAAACGTCTGATTCAAAATTCTATTGCTTCATCCGACCCGGGGAGATTGCCAAAGCATTTGACGATTGACACATTGCAATATAAAGGACTAGTTAAAAAAATCCTAGATAGGAAGTGGGTCGGTCTCAAAATAAATGAGTTGTTAGTTGTAGAATATTACTCTCGTCAGACTTGAACTTAACGAAAAAAGGAAAAGTTCATAGAATTTTCTTCCCCTTCCCCTTTCCCCGAACTAAATCGACCTAAGGCCCTTAATTCGTATTTTCCCATTCAACTAGCATAAATGGATTAACCCTAGGATCCTTTTTTCTTTTTTGTTCTTTCCTCTATGTGTATTTTACATACCACAGTAATTTACTATAAAAAATTTCTATTAAATAAAGGTATTATTGCTGGAATAAATTGTTATTTGATTTGATACATTGTGATCGTTAACGTTGATCAATTAAGAGAAACGGAAAGAGAGGGATTCGAACCCTCGGTAAACAAAAGTCTACATAGCAGTTCCAATGCTACGCCTTGAACCGCTCGGCCATCTCTCCTACATAATCTTATTATGGAAAATAAACTAAGTGAATAGCGAGTTTTCCTATTCCTGCAGTACAGGTACAACCACAACGGCTCGGGGGTTCCATGGTTCTATTGGAAAAATGCCTTTTCATCTAAGTGAAAGGATCCAGGATTTTTTTACTAGGAATTCTGCTCCCTCGAAAAGTTTTAGTTTGGGTTTTCCCCAAACCAAAGAAAAAGAGAATGGAAGAATTCTTCTTATTCCATAATAAAATAGAGGAACCCTAATAAAATAGAGGAACCCTAGAATTCTGTTTGCATAAGGTACGCTACGCCATACAATCGAAATCTAAAAAAGGGTATGAGACAATTAATGACTTTGAAAACGCGAAATAGCTGATGAGAGAAGGTATTGTTGAGAAATAGAAAAGTGGAATGAAATCCAATCTTAGTCAAATATTTCATATCTCTTCTTGTCCAAACAGAAGGAAAAGGAGACAATTTGAGCTGAGCGGAAAATCCATACCTCTCTTATCCATTTAGAGCATATGGATCGATCGATTTATAAGAATCGAATGTGTTTGTTTTTATGTTATTTTGTGAAGAAATGAAAACAATTCTATATAGAATGGGTTGGGAATTATGCCTAGATCCCGTATAAATGGAAATTTCATTGATAAGACCTCTTCAATTGTAGCCAATATTTTATTGCGAATAATTCCGACAACCTCAGGGGAAAAAAGGGCATTTACTTATTATAGAGATGGTGCGATTTGACTCTTTTTTTTTTTTGTTTTTTTTTTTAGCCCTACCTACACCTCAGTCTTACGAGAAAGAGAGGGGGTTCGCATAGAGAGAACAAAATTAGTAAAGGAAACCCACGCTTGGGGAAGGTGAGGTGAACTAACAATTCCTTCTGTCGTGTATCCTCGATTGATGCGGCCTCAGATGCTTCAATTGTAGATTTGAGTATTGAGCGAAAGGTTACACCTACAGGATAGGTTCTGTATTACAGGCCAATCCTACTCTACTAGTACCAATAGGCAGCATAGGGGAGAAAAGCACTACACCTAGAAATTGGAATCAACAAGAGAAAAACTTTGTTAGAAATTAGCCCTTTCCTGATCGGTATCAGGGCTGGGAAGAATGGTTGGGATAACAAACAACCATCAGGTTTGTACTTTGGATACCCCTATAACCATCAAAGATCGTTGAAGTGGCTAATTCCTCTAAATAGGAGGCGTTGAGAACAAAGAAATTCTTGGAGCTATCGTTTTCCTCTAGCATTAATAGAATTCATTGGTGTTAAGAAAAACCTCTTGCGGGAAGGTTGGCTAGAGATTTCTTGGAAAAATACCAGCCCCTTTCGGTTCATAATAAGATGGGACTAATTCTATTTTTATTCTATAGATTATTTCGCTTAGTACTATGTACAGAAGGGAGGAGCCGTATGAGATGAAAACCTCATGTACGGTTTTGGAACGGAGATTTTTTGAATAGAATGAACGACCGTAACGGATGTTGGCTCAATCCGAAGGAAATTATGCGGAAGCTTTGCAGAATTATTATGAAGCTACGCGACTAGAAATTGATCCCTATGATCGAAGTTATATACTCTATAATATAGGCCTTATACACACAAGCAATGGAGAGCATACAAAAGCTTTGGAATATTATTTCCGGGCACTAGAACGAAACCCCTTCTTACCGCAAGCTTTTAATAATATGGCCGTGATCTGTCATTACGTGCGACTATCTCCACTATAGAAAGAAGAAAAAAAAAGAAAGGATCAAATTTTCTAGTAAATACTAGAAAAAGGGCTTTCTACAT